AGTGACAGTTACATTTCGAGGTGTATTTTTGGTAAACATACAAATAGTAGTGAAAGCGCGAGGTCCGGTATACGAACCCACACGAAGAGTAGTGATTTAACTCTAAGAGAAAGGTCTAATGATCTCGATGTAACTCAAAAATACAGGCATTTGTGGGTTCAATGCGAAAATTGTTATGGATTAAATTATAAGAAATTTTTGAAATCAAAAACAAATATTTGTGAACAATGTGGATATCATTTGAAAATGAGTAGTTCAGATAGAATCGAACTTTCGATCGATCCCGGTACTTGGCATCCTATGGATGAAGACATGGTCTCTCTGGATCCCATTGGATTTCATTCGGAGGAGGAGCCTTATAAAGATCGTATTGATTCTTATCAAAGAAAGACAGGATTAACTGAGGCTGTTCAAACAGGCATAGGTCAACTAAATGGTATTCCCGTAGCAATTGGGGTTATGGATTTTCAGTTTATGGGGGGTAGTATGGGATCCGTAGTCGGGGAGAAAATCACCCGTTTGATTGAGTACGCTACCAATAAATTTCTACCTCTTATTATAGTGTGCGCTTCCGGGGGGGCACGCATGCAAGAAGGAAGTTTGAGCTTGATGCAAATGGCTAAAATAGCGTCTGCTTTATATGATTATCAATCAAATAAAAAGTTATTTTATGTATCAATCCTTACATCTCCTACTACTGGTGGGGTAACAGCTAGTTTTGGTATGTTGGGAGACATCATTATTGCTGAACCCAATTCTTATATTGCATTTGCGGGTAAAAGAGTAATTGAGCAAACATTGAATAAAACAGTACCTGAAGGTTCACAAGCGGCTGAATATTTATTCCAGAAGGGCTTATTTGACCTAATTGTACCACGTAATCCTTTAAAAAGCGTTCTGAGTGAGTTATTTAAGCTCCACGCTTTCTTTCCTTTGAATTAAAATTCAATCAAGTAGAGCACACAAAATTCAATTAGTTTATTTGTAGCAAACAAGTAGTTAGTTTATAAGAATCAAAGTAAATAAGAATGGAGTTTTCTTTGATGACCTAAGATCTAATTGTAGAAAGAATAAAAAGTTGCGGATAACTCTTTTTTTTTACCTAGAATCCCGATTACTAATTAAGAAGTCTCTATCAACAAGATAAAAGAGTGAATTCTTCCTTTCGTGAAATTAGGCAAATAAAATGAATTTCGTCTTATGTCTTATGTATATAATCAAATAGAGAAAAGATAGATATATAGTTTTTTATCTTTCTCTATCTCCCGAAAATCCCATTTTCACTAAAAATTCCTGTTGGGTCGCATTCTAACGAATCTTTCGATAATCTGTAAGAAACTCTTTCTTTCTTTATTAAAAATTCGAAGACAAGAACAAAAGACAAAGAAATGAAGAAAAATAATAAAGTGAATTATCATACATATCTTTCATGTAGAAAGATGAATAAGTCCATTTATTTAGTTCTACATTCCTTGGACTTATTCTATATACTCACTTAGATATATAGATACTTATTTCTATACTAAGAATTTGAAATTTAATTAATTAATAATAATTACAATTCTTAATTATAATTATTATAAGATATTTCTTTTTTATAAAAAATAAATAATAGCAGGTACAAATAGTAAATCGAGGTACCCATTTTATGACAACTTTCAATTTCCCCTCTATTTTTGTGCCTTTAGTAGGCCTAGTATTTCCGGCAATTGCAATGGCTTCTTTATCTCTTCATGTTCAAAAAAACAAGATTGTTTAGATCTGATGGGACCCAATCCCATCCGTTTTTTTTTCAAAACTTAGACTTGTAGCATAACACAGATATCTATTTCGAAAAATATGGTCTAACGTGTAATTTCCGCCGAACATAAAGGAAAAAGTTCTTATGCCTGCAGAAAAGGATCTATGGGTAAATGAATTCTAGCTAGTTTCAAATAGATCAGGATCACTGGATGGCTAAAATGTAAAGTCGGTGGATCTATAGGTATATCAATATGTATAGTGGGCTCATATGAAGGGTATGTTATTATTTTAGATCTAACCAATTTGATGAATTACTCCTAGAGGTTCACATCAAACTAGTGCTAGTTCATATCAAACTAGTGCTAGTTGATGAGAGTTACTTCGGAAACAAAAAAAAGTAAAGTCAAATTCATTTGGGGTATTCTCTCAATTCCAATAAAATGCAATCAGATCAAGTATGAGTTGGCGATCAGAAGATATATGGATAGAACTTATAACGGGGTCTCGAAAACTAAGTAATTTATGCTGGGCCCTTATCCTTTTTTTAGGTTCATTAGGATTCTTATTGGTTGGAACTTCCAGTTATCTTGGTAGAAATTTGATATCTTTTTTTCCGTCTCAGCAAATCATTTTTTTTCCACAAGGGATCGTGATGTCTTTCTACGGGATCGCGGGTCTCTTTATTAGTTCCTATTTGTGGTGCACAATTTCCTGGAATGTAGGTAGTGGTTATGATCGATTCGATAGAAAAGAGGGG